TCTCACATCACGAGATAAGTATATCTACCATCATGACATAAGTACGCAGTTATTATTGTATTGGCCCCAAATTTCGCCAATTGATCTTTACGGTGCTTCCCTTACCAATTAGATTCTTTTTTTATCCATAGAAAAAGTAGCTAGGTATATCTATTTATTTTCTTCATATTTCAACTTTTATGAATATAAAGTTTTTTTCTTTGCTACAGCTGATAAAAATCGTTGTTTTAGACGATGTATATGTAGAAAGCCTTTTTTTGTTTTTCTTTTTTTACTTCTATAGTGAAGATAGTCGCACGTAATGACAGATCACGGCCATATTATTAAAAGCTTGTGGTAAGAATGGATTTCGTTCTAGTGCTCGAAAATAATATTCCAAAGCTTTCGTATGTTCTCCATTACTTGTATGGATAAGACCTATATTATAGAGTATATAACTTCGATCATAAGGATCAATTTCTAGTCGCATAGCTTCATAATAATTCTGTAAAGCTTCTGCATAATTTCCTTCGGATTGAGCTGACATCCGTTACGGTCGCCATTCAATTAAAAGAATCTCCGTTCCAAAACCGTACGTGAGATTTTCACCTCATACGGCTCCTCCCTTATGTGCATAAGGAGAATATACATGAAATCAAAAAGATGAAAATATTCTCATTATGGACTGAGCAGGGCTAGTGTTTTTACAAGAAATCTCTAGCCAACCTTCCTGCAAGAGATCTTTTCTTAATATCAAGGGTGTTGAGACTAGATAACTAGATAGAAATGAGAACTCGAGCAATTTCTTTGTTTTCAACGCCTCCTAATTTCCAGGAATTAGTCACTTCAAACAACCTTCGATGGTTATATTGGTATCCAAAGTACGAACGAGATGGATGTTTGTTGTCCCAACCATTCTTTTAGTCCCGAGCCCAATAAGGAAAGGGGTCATTTCTAACAAGGTTTTCGTGTTGTTGATTCCTAGGTGTAGTGCTTCTTCCCTTATGCTGTCCGTTGGTACTAGTGTAGTGGAGTAGGATTGCCCCATAATACAGAACCTCTAGATATAACCTTTCGCTCAATACTAGAATTTAAGATTGAAACATAGCATCTGAGGTTGCATTAATCGAGGATACACGACAGAAGGAATTGTTCTATTTCCAAACTTCACCTTCAACAAGCGTAGATTTATTTCAAAAATTTTTCCGAATCACATGTCTTTCTCGTAAGACCAAGAGAAAAAAAAGAATCAAATCACACCATCTCTGTAATAGGTAAATGCCTCCTTTTCTCCTGAAGTTGTCGGAATTATTTGCAATAAGATATTGGCTACAATTGAAAAGGTCTTATCAATAAAATTTCCATTTATCCGCGATCTAGGCATAGCTAGCAATCCATTTTATAATTCTTCTCATTCCCTCTCGGGGGAAAATGATCCCACAAAGAAAAGAATTGTACAGTACGAAATAACATAAAAATAGATTGATTTGAAAAAAAAAAGATTATGGGCTTTTTATTCCAATTGTTCCTTTTTTATAGGAATCAATAAGAAAAGGTCCAACCCGGTTCGATTTCATCCTAATGTAGTAGTATACCAACGAAGCGAACTATTCCGATTTCGTTGAAGTTACAGATTCAAATAACTCGAGAAATTTGTATTGAATTATGATACAAAGAGGAAAAAATCATTCTATGATGAAAATAGAATAACCACCTCTTTTTTATGTTATGTACATAGCAGGTATACAATCCACTATACAAAATGTTTTATCAATCTAGAATAGAGGGGTGAGGGAAGGGGTTTGTTGTTGAGAATTCTAAAGTCGGAAAGAAATTTGAGAATTTGTAAGGTATGGAATCGTAGTCTATATAGAATTATGATAGAAAGGTATCCATTAACCCTAGTCTAAAAAATCTAGACCTATTAATCAGTTGATTCGTTCTAATTCATTGATTTAATGGATTCGAATCGAATTTCTAGTAGGAGTCGTTTTTGCAAACACAAACCCCCTTTTCATTTTCAAAATTACAAATAAAAAAATTTCGTAAAAAAATAATTGTCTTGAGGCCTCGAAAGATCTTTCTTTACTTTGATGAAAAATTTTCTATTTTTATTTATAATATTTTGTAATATATAGTTCAAATATAAATATATAGTTAAAATGGATTGGTCATACTTATCCAATCCAATAATCTAGAATGAAATATGAAGAACTCACTATTCACTTGGTTTTTGATTCATAATCATTATGTAGGAGAGATGGCCGAGCGGTTCAAGGCGTAGCATTGGAACTGCTATGTAGGCTTTTGTTTACCGAGGGTTCGAATCCCTCTCTTTCCGCACCTTCACTTAATAGATCCATTTTATTATTTATTAAAAATACCGGATCAAATAGCAATGGAGACCTTTATTCCACCAGTTAAACCTTTCATTGATATAGATTCTCTATTCCTAATTCCGCGACTAGGAAGAATACCGGAAAGAATATGAAAATAGCCCCTCGGGCTATGATACATAAAT